AAAAGTTCTTCTTCTTCATAGGAGAGAACAACTATGTCTTTTTTCGATGCGAATTTTGCATAACATGGGGAACTCTTATTTTTTAGTTAGATAATATACATTTTAAATTCTTAAATTCCATTTTTTTTTTTGATAGGAAATGATATTTGCATTAAATTTTCCATCCAATGACTATTCGTCTATTCTATTGTATTTTCATGTAATGTAAATAGGGGCAAAAAAGTTCTATGGAAAAAAGGTGTTTCAATTCGATGTTATCTAGAAGGAAGTTAGAATACCGGTGCGGTTTAAATAAATTAAGGAATAGTCTTGGTCCTATTGAAAATATTAGTGTACGGAAAGACTATAGTCTAAATGGTAGGGATAAAAACATTCCTAGTTGGAGTGATGCTGACAGTTCTAATTACAGTAATCGCGATCGGGGTGTCGAGAGCATTCGGAATTTTAGCGCTGATAACACTTTTTTAATTAGGAATAGTAATAGGGATTGTTATTCCATATATTTTGATATTGAAAATCAATTTTTTGAGATTGACAATGATCATTCGTTTCTGAGTGGACTGGAAATTTCTTTTTATAGTTATCGAAGTTCGAGTTATTCTAATAATGGATCTACTAGGAAAGATCCCCGATATCATACTTTGATGTATGATACTAAAGATAGCTGGAATACTCACATTAATAATTGTGTTGACAATTATCTTTGTTCTCAAATCGATATTGATAGTTACATTTACAGTTCCATTTGTCGTGAAGGTGGAAATAGTAGTGAAAAGAGGAGTTCCAGTCTAAGACCTATCACAAATGATCTTGATTTAACTATAAGAGAAAGATCTAATGATCTCCATATAACTCAAAAATACAGGCATCTGTGGGTTCAGTGCGAAAATTGTTATGGATTAAATTATAAGAAATTTTTTAAGTCAAAAATGAATATTTGTGAACAATGTGGGTTTCATTTGAAAATGAGTAGTTCAGATAGAATTGAACTTTCGATTGATCCGGGCACTTGGAATCCTATGGATGAAGAGATGATCTCTCTAGATCCCATTGACTTTCATTCAGAGGAGGAACCTTATAAAGATCGTATTGATTCTTATCAAAGAAAGACAGGATTAACCGAGGCTGTTCAAACTGGTACTGGTCAACTAAATAATATTCCCGTAGCAATTGGGGTTATGGATTTTATGTTTATGGGAGGTAGTATGGGATCCGTAGTAGGCGAGAAAATTACACGTTTGATCGAGTATGCTACCAATCAATTTTTACCTCTTATTCTAGTGTGTGCTTCTGGAGGAGCACGCATGCAAGAAGGAAGTTTGAGCTTGATGCAAATGGCTAAAATTTCTTCTGCTTTATTTGATTATCAATTAAATAAAAAATTATTTTATGTATCAATCCTTACATCTCCTACTACTGGTGGAGTGACAGCAAGTTTTGGTATGTTAGGAGATATAATTATTTCCGAACCCAACGCTTACATTGCATTTGCGGGTAAAAGAGTAATAGAACAAACATTGAATAAAACAGTACCTGAAGGTTCACAAGCGGCTGAATATTTATTCCATAAGGGCTTATTCGATCCAATCGTACCCCGTAATCTTTTAAAAGGCGTTCTTAGTGAGTTATTGCAGTTCCACGCTTTCTTTCCTTTGAATGAAAATGAAATCAACAAGTAGACTTTTTCTCTTTTTCATCGCTATCACTGATTACTAAACAGTAAACCTCTATAACATAAAAGAGCACTCTTTTTTCCGCAAAATCAAATAAAGCAAGAAGGCAAATAAACTGAAATCCGAATTATAATGATTATAAGATATCTTTATAACAGGTACAAATATTAAATCGAGGTATTCATTCTATGACAACTTTCACCAGCATACCCTCTATTTTTGTGCCTTTGGTAGGCCTAGTTGTTCCGGCAATTGCAATGGCTTCTTTATCTCTTCATGTTCAAAGAAACAAGATTTTTTAGTTTTTAGATATGATGGATCCTCTTCTTTGTATTTCTTTTTCAAAACTTAGACTTGGATCATAACACAGATATATATTTTGTAGACTATGGGATAACATGGTACTTCCTCCGAAGATAAAGGACACATAACCGAAAGAGTTCTTAATGCGTGCGTAAACATGAAGATATATGTCTAAATCAATTACATCTATTTGAAAATGTAGCAGTAGCGGTATCAGGGCGGGTGACTGAAAGAAAAGGAAAAAGGAATTCGATGAGTTACTCTTAAGAGTTCACGTCCGAGAGTACTAGTTGATGAGCGTTACTTCGGAAAAAGTAGAGTCAAAGCCATTTTGGTTATTCTCCCAATTCCAATAAAATACAACATGAATTGTCGATCAGAACGTATATGGATAGAACTTATAGCAGGGTCTCGAAAAACAAGTAATTTCTGCTGGGCCTTTATTCTGTTTTTTGGTTCATTAGGGTTCTTATTAGTTGGAACTTCTAGTTATCTTGGCCGGAATTTAATATCTTTATTTCCTTCTGAACAAATCATTTTTTTTCCACAAGGGATCGTGATGTCTTTCTACGGGATTGCAGGGCTCTTTATTAGCTCCTACTTGTGGTGCACGATTTCGTGGAATGTGGGTAGTGGTTACGATCTATTCGATAAAAAGGAAGGAATAGTGTGTATTTTTCGTTGGGGATTTCCTGGAAAAAATCGTCGTATCTTCCTCCGATTCTTTATGAAAGATATTCAGTCCCTCAGAATAGAAGTTAAAGAGGGTATTTATGCTCGTCGTGTCCTTTATATGGAAATCCGAGGTCAGGGGGCCATTCCGTTGACTCGTACTGATGAGAATTTGACTCCACGAGAAATTGAGCAAAAAGCGGGCGAATTGGCTTATTTCTTGCGTGTACCAATTGAAGTATTTTGAAATGAATTAAAGAATTTTTTTTATTTTCTATTTTTAGAGTTTGTGAGATAAGGGATCTCTTTCATCTCGAAATACGAATAATATTCATTGGCTAAAGCAGCCTCTTGGGGGGTGGGGTGTATTCATTGAAAAGATGTAATTGCTTCGAATTGGAGCAATTGAACTGTCCTAGAAACATTGTTTCCTCATTCGACTTTCAAATGTACTTTAATTTAAAAGTGTCAATTTAGAAAGAATTTCTAAATTATAAATTCAAAAGAAAAGGCCAGCCACTGAATCAAAAACAAAATGGGGATAGATTCATAGTCTCGCTACTTTGTAAGAAAAGGAATAAAACTTATGTTTGCTAGAACTATTAGATTGTATAGAATTGACGACGTGGGTTGATTAAAAATTCACAGACGAAAAATGGAAAAAAATAAAGCATTTACTCTCCTTTTATATCTTGCATCTATAGTCTTTTTGCCCTGGTGGGTCTCTTTCTCATTTCAAAAAAATCTAGAATCTTGGGTTACTAATTGGTGGAATACTAGGGAATTCGAAACTTTTTTGAACGATCTTCAGGAAAAAACTATTCTTGAAAAATTCATAGAATTAGACGAGCTCTTCCTCTTGGAAGAAATGATAAAGGAATACCCGGAAACACATTTACAAAAGCTGGGAATCCACAAAGAAATGATCCAATTGATCAAGATGCACAACGAAGGCCATATCCATAAGATTCTCCAGTTCTCGACAAATATAATATATTTCCTTGTTTTAAGTGGTTATTCTATTCTCGGTAATCAAGAACTTGTTTTTCTTAATTCTTGGTTTCAAGAATTCCTATATAATTTAAGCGACACAATAAAAGCATTTTCTATTCTTTTATTAACGGATTTATGTCTAGGATTTCATTCGCCCCACGGCTGGGAACTATTGATTGGTTCTATTTACAAAGATTTTGGATTTGCTCATTCTGAGCAAATTATATCTGGTCTTGTTTCCACTTTTCCAGTTATATTAGATACAATTTTTAAATATTGGATCTTCCGCTATTTAAATCGTCTATCTCCCTCACTTGTAGTGATTTATCATTCAATGAATGACTGAAAAAGAATCCACTGATCCAATTCTACTCTTTGTGATTTTGTACATAAGCAAAACGTTCAAAATCATACTTCTTTTTTTATCCCCATCCAGGGGATTTTGATTCTTCTTATATTCCAGTAGAATTATTTCATTTCAGTAAATAGCAGAATCTTGGATAGGGAACCATATTAGCGACCTACCTCATTTTATTGTATAAATTTTTGGAATCAACCACTGGACCATGCAAACTAGAAATAACCTTTCTTGGATAAAGGAAGAGATTACTCGATCCGTTTCCGTATTGCTCATTATTATATATATAATGACTGGGGCATCCATTTCAAATGCATATCCCATTTTTGCACAGCAGGGTTATGAAAATCCACGAGAAGCCACTGGACGTATTGTATGCGCCAATTGCCATTTAGCAAATAAACCCGTGGATATTGAGGTTCCGCAAGCGGTACTTCCTGATACTGTATTTGAGGCAGTTGTTCGAATTCCTTATGATAAGCAACTTAAACAAGTTCTTGCTAATGGCAAAAAAGGGGCCTTGAATGTGGGGGCTGTTCTTATTTTACCGGAGGGGTTTGAATTAGCCCCCCCTGATCGTATTTCGCCTGAGATAAAAGAAAAGATGGGTAATCTTTCTTTTCAGAGCTACCGACCTACTAAAAAAAATATTCTTGTGATAGGTCCTGTTCCTGGTCAAAAATATAGTGAAATTGCCTTTCCTATTCTTTCCCCCGACCCCGCTACTAAGAAGGATGTTCACTTCCTAAAATATCCCATATATGTAGGTGGAAACCGCGGAAGGGGTCAGATTTATCCTGATGGGAGCAAGAGTAATAATACAGTTTATAATGCTACAGCAGCGGGTAGAGTAAGCAAAATTATACGAAAAGAAAAAGGGGGGTACGAAATAATCATAGCGGATGCATCGGATGGACATCAAGTAGTTGATATTTTACCTCCAGGACCGGAACTTCTTGTTTCAGAAGGCGAATCTATCAAACTGGATCAGCCATTAACGA